GTAGTTTGCGATGTTGATCATACAAAGGATAAAGGGGTAAAACCAACCTTGTCTTAAATTTTTCTACCTGTAATTTTTCTTCTTCTACCCGTAGAAAAGGAACAATTAAGTCAATCAAATTCCGGGAGGCTTCATTAATCGCTTCTTTAGGAGTTAAACTCCCATTTGTCCATATTTCGAAAATAAGTATTTCGTGATTGTCCTTCTCATCATTTTCATTTCCATAAGAATGAATACTATAATTCGCATTTATAACAGGCATGAATACAGCATCTGTAGGATAACTTCCGTCTTGTAAGTTTTTTGGCGATTTTCTACGATAGCCGCAACTCCTCTCGATTATTAATTCAATAAACAAATCAATTGGTTCTGTTATCTTAGCAATATACTGTGAGTTATCAACGATTTCCACAGAAGGCGGTAAGATGATATCTTGAGAAAGTAGATATCCAGGACCACTGAAACAAATAGTCGCGCCATGAATTCCATCCAAATTGCCTCTCAATACAATTTGTTTCAAATTCATTAAAATTTCCTGTATTGAGTCTTCAACACCTGCTATAGTAGAAAACTCGTGTGGTAGTTTAATAAATTTTGCACGTGTGATACACATTGTTTCTATTTCTCCAAGCAAAATTCTTCGCATCACAAGGCCTATTGTCTCGGCTTTACTTTTTATAAGTGGAGACAACATAAAGCGTCCATAATGAAGACGCTTGTTGTCGGCTCTTGATTCAACACATTCCCACTGTAGTAGCCGACTGCATATTGTTACTTTCTCTCGAAACATAATAATATTATTTTTTGATCAAATTATTCAATTTTTGATCTCTATTTCTTCTATTTCTCTTGAAATACCTTCAATATTGATTTTTACAGGTGTCTTTTGTTAGGGGGCCTGCAGCCATTATGCGCTATAGGGGTTACGTCCCGGACGAAATTCAGTTTTATACCAATTTGATCAATACTTCTTAATGCCCCATCTCTTCCGGAACCAAAACCCTTTATCCTGACTTCTGCTCGTCGCATACCGAGATCCATTAATGGCTGAATAGCATCTTCTGTTGCGACGTAAGCAGCAAATGGTGTCCCTCTTCTTGGGCCCTTGAATCTACAAGTGCCGGCGGAGGACCAAGAGACCGCCCGACCCAGTACATCTGTAACGGTCACAATAGTATTGTTGAAACTTGCTTGAACATGAATAATTCCTTTTTTTATTTTAGGTGGATTCTTAAGCGACCAAACAATACGTCTACGTCTATTTCTCCGTCGACTAACTTTTTGTAAAAATTTTACCATATTTTATCATCTCATAAATATAAGAATATAAATCAGGAGTTTATGGATATATCCATTTCATGTCAAAACAAAAAGGATCCCTTTTTTTATTTGTACATCGGATACCTTAGAGAGTCCCTGTTTAGAAGGGTTATTTTTGTCTTTGTTTATGTCTCAGGTTGGAGCAACTTACTATAAGTCTTCCCCGTCTACGTATCATTCGACAGTTTTTACAAATTTTACGAACGGAGGCCCTTCTTTTCATATTTATCATTCCTTAATTTGAAATATACATACTTTTTTGAATAAAATTAGTTTCTTTGAATTTTTTCATCTTGAATTGTATCCCTGAGTAACGCGAAAGATTCGAATCTTTGTTGCGGAGTCTATAAATTAGACGCCCTCTGGTCGAATCATAACGAATTTTTTCTATTTTGACTCTATTTCTTGGTAGTATGCGTATGAAACAAAACTACGTCGGATCCTTCCTGAAACTGGATCCTCCTTATATAAATAAACTTGGAACATGCCATTGGAAACCATTGGAAAGCGAGGAAAGTGATTTAGTAATTAAACCCTTCTGAATCCTTTTTTGTTCTTTCATTCCATCTAAAATCCTCTTGAAGTATCAATTAATGTAGGAAAAATTATATTGAAAATACGTTCTTTTTTTTTCGCAAGTGGGAAGTCCGGATATAATTCGGATATCAGAAAGATTACCATATATAACACAAGATTTTTCCACCGATTCTTTCTAGTCGAGCCTCTCTGTCTGTCATTATACCCCGAGAAGTAGAAAGAATTACAATCCCCATCCCGCCTAAAATTCTAGGAATTTCTTGATATTTAGAATAGATTTGTAGACCAGGACGACTGATACGTTTTAAATTTAGATTAGTTCGATACGGCCCTTTCCTATTCCTTCTATGTCGTAGGGTTAAAACTAAAAAATTTTTATTGTTTTTTCGATGCTTCCTCACATTTTCAATAAAACCTTCTCGTAAAAGTATTTTAATCAAGGGTTTGCTAATGTTAGTAGATTCTATTCGAACGGTTCCTTTTTTAGCCATGTCAGCATTTCGTATAGAGGTTATTATGTTAGAAATAGTGTCCCTACACATGATAAACTTAAATTTTTATTGCTCCCGAATTTTTATATAATAAACGTACTCTTTTTTCTTTTTTTTTTTTTTTTATTATTAATTATTGTGTTAAATAGAGGTATACGCGTGAAACACAATCGACTAATTCATTTTCAATTCAAATGAAATAGATTTCATTTGAATTGAAATGTTATATCGGATTTTCTATCTTATAACTAATACTTTATCTTACAATACTTCAGGTGCTAATGAAACTATTTTAGTGAACTTTAAATCTCTCAATTCCTCGAGGATCGCACCAAAAATTCTATTTCCCTTTGGATTTCCTTTTTTATCAAGGATAACTGCAGCATTGTCATCATACTGTATTATCATACCGTCGTCACGTTTGAATTCCTTACAAGTACGTACAATTACAGCTCTGATCACTTCTGATATTTCTAGAGATGAATCTGGTCCTACTTCCTTGATCACAGCAACAATAACGTCACCGATATTAGCATATCGGCGATTACTAGTCCCTATTATTCGAATACACATTAATTTTAGGGGTCCGCTGTTATCTGCTACATTCAAATAAGTCTGAGATTGGATCATATCATTTTTTTGAATCTGTTATTTCAATGTAAAGATGTAAAGGGCAAAAAATAAAAGAAATATTGTTTTTCCAAAACAAAACAATAAACTTGCGATTGTTTTTTTTTTCATCCCAAAGACTTTTTTCCTTTGGTTCTATCTTACTATCTTGAACTTCTTGAACTAATGAATTGAGTTCGTATAGGCATTTTGTACGCTGCTATTGAAATAGCTTTTCTGGCTATATTTTCTCTTACTCCGCCCATTTCATAAAGTATTTTACCGGGTTTAACGACAGCTACCCAATATTTGGGAGATCCTTTCCCTTTCCCCGAACCCATACGTGTTTCTGGAGATCTTATGGTAACTGGTTTGTCGGGAAATATACGTACCCATATTTTTCCACCGCGGCGTACATTTCGTGTCATTGCCCGACGCCCCGCTTCTATTTGTCTAGATGTAATCCAAGCGGGTTCAAGCGCCTGAAGAGCATATTTACCGAAACAAATATGATTACCTCGATAAGATATTCCTTTCATTCTTCCTCGATGTTGTGTACGGAATCTGGTTCTTTTGGGGTTATAGTTGATAGTTTTTTCTCAATTCCATCTCTACTACAGAACCGGACATGAGAGTTTCTTCTCATCCAGCTCCTCGCGAATGAAATGATAAAATATACATGTAGGTGCTGAATAATATATTGAATCGGGGGATTTTTTAAGATTTCCCCTATCTATTTTTTTTATTAGAAAATTGTATATATATATATACAATATATATATTATTCTATTTATATTATTTATATTATATATTTTTTTCTATTTTAATTTAGATTATGGATTTCTATGGATTTATAGATAATTTTTTCTATTTTTCATTTTGGATGATATCGTTTTTATTATATTTATTATAACGTTAGGACGAATCTGTATTTATTATTATATTACTATTATGATAGTATTATATCAGATCACTTAAAATTTTGAAATCCAATAACATAAAAAAAAAATAATAATAAGTAAATAAATAAATAAAAACTTTCGCGGGCGAATATTTACTCTTTCAATATTTATTTCATTTGTGGGGTTAACCCATGACCGCTCATAATAAATAGATTGTCTCCTGGTTCGTTTCGCCATCCCGCCCAATAAATCATTAAGATGAATTTTCAATAGAATCTTATGTATTCATGGGTTTCATCGTTCCCATCGCTTCTCGATTAATGGTTAGGTCTTTATTTTACAATGAGGCCTCTAATAAAATTTGTTCTTGAGTCAATCTTCTCAGTCTTTATTGGTTCGAGGCTCTTGATTTTTTTTGTTCTAAGAACAGATTTATTTAATTAAAGATCAATCGGTATTGATGCTTTATTACATTGCCTTTTTTGAGATTACTCATAGACCTTACATATTGGAATAATATATCATTGATATTCTTTTTTTCTCTCTTTCTCTCATCCTTTCATTTATCTGCATAATTTTCTATTTTGCTTTACAACTCATAATCTGATTGGTTTTTCTTTTGTTTATGCAAAAAGGATTTCAATTGCTACAATGATATGATCAATATATCATATCTTGACTGCCTCTTTGGATCCAGCAGATAATGTGAAACGATGAGTTGGTTATTAGTTCTATATTTATTAGTTCATAGTATGAGTCAGTCAATTTTTTTTTATCCTGACTCTAAAAAACAAACGAGTCACACACTAAGCATAGCAATTATATCAAATTATAAATCAAAATTTTGATTTGAAATTTTATTCAACCCCATGAAATTCGAATTGCTCCTTTTTGTTTTGACTGAATAAAAAAAAAGAATGAAATAATTTGTCTTTTTTGTTATATCAATGGATAGAATGTAAAGACAAGTCAAGTAAGGGTTTAATATTCCTCGTCTACAAATATCCAAATTTTTATACCCAATACCCCTTTTATAGTTGTAACCATATAGGAACAATAATCAAATTTAGCTCGAACAGTTTGTAGAGGAACCCTACCCTTTCTCATCCATGCGGTGCGCGCACGGTCTCTTCCGGCAAGACGTCCTGCAATTTTTATTTGAATTCCTTTTGTATCCGTTTGTTCATTTAATTCAATAGCCTTTTTCATTACTTTGTGATATGAAACTCTATTCTTTATTTGCTCGCCTATAAATTCTGCAAGAATAGTAGGGTGCCCGTAAGGGTTTTCAATTCCTCTAAGATCAATGTTGAGTGTTCGATTCACACAATTAATTTCTTTTTGTACATTCATCAGTAATTCTTTCATTATTTTAGGTCTATTTTTTGTGAATAAGTGGGGGAACCCCATATATATTATGACCCGAATCGCATCGATGTTTTTTTGTTTTTGAATCTCTATACGTGCAAGTCCATCCACACCATAAGATATTTTCATAATTTTTTGTACAAAATTCTTGATACAGTTTCTTATTTTTTGATCTTCTTCTAAATCCTCATAAAAATTTTTTGGTTGTGCAAACCAAAGAGAATAATGCCTTTGGGTTTTACCAAGTCTGAAACCAAGTGGATTTATTTTTTGTCCCATAATGCCCTAATATAATACTATTTCTAAATTGGAAAAAGGCATATCATATTCGCTGACTTCTTCACATAAGGATATATCTTTTAATACAATCGTTATATGACAAGTCGGTCTTTTTATCAGATAACCTCGTCCCCGAGCCCGAGGTTTTAATCTTTTCACAGTAGTACCCTCGTTGACTTCGGCTTTACTAATGACTAAATTGGCTTCGTTGAAACCCATATTGTGACTAGCATTTGCTGCTGCAGAATAAATCAATTTTAAAATGGGGTAACATGCTCGATAAGGCATGAGGTCGAGTACCATAATTGCTTCTTCATAGGAACGTCCACGAATTTGATCAATTACTCTTCGCACTTTATGAGCGGACATGCGTATATGTTGACCTAAAGTGTATATTTCTGTATATGGCTTCCTCTTTCCATTCTTTATCATAAGATAAGGCGCACCTCTTATTAATTAGGTATTGATATTCGCTATTTTTAGTATTAATTATTTAATAATTAACGACGAGATTTATCATCTTTTTTACGACGAGATTTATCATCTTTTTTACGACTAGATTTATCATCTTTTTTACGACTAGATTTATCATCTTTTTTTTCATACTCCCGATAATTTCTAGTAGGTGCAAAATCTCCCAATTTATAGCCCAACATACGCATTGTTATATAAATAGGTATATGTTCCTTTCCATTATGGATAGCCAGAGTATGGCCCACCATTATGGGTATAATGGTCGATGCCCGAGACCACGTTAATATTATTTCTTTTTCTTTTTCCGTCTTTGTCTTTGTATTAAGCTTTTCTAGTTTTCTTACTAAATGAATTGCCACAAAAGGATTTCGTTTTTGAACTCGCGTCATAGTTAATTTCTCCTATTTTTTTTTTTAAGACGAAGAATCAAATTATTACTATATTTATTTATTTCTTTTTCTATGTCTCGCTCTCCGATTTACTACGGCGACGAAGAATCAAATTATCATTATATTTATTTCTTTTTCTAGTTTTTCTTCCAAGTGCAGGATAACCCCAAGGGGTTGCGGGGTTTTTTCTACCAATTGGGGCTTTCCCTTCACCACCCCCATGGGGATGGTCTACAGGGTTCATAACTACTCCTCTTACTACAGGACGCTTACCTAGCCAACATTTAGATCCGGCTCTTCCTAAACTTTTATTTCTCACCCCAACATTTCCTACTTGTCCGACTGTTGCTGAGCAGTTTTGGGATGTTAAACGAACCTCCCCAGAAGGTAATTTTAATGTGGCCGATTTCCCCTCTTTTGCAATCAGTTTCCCTACAGTACCTGCGGCTCTAGCTAATTGTCCACCCCTTCCAAGTGTGATTTCTATGTTATGTATGGCCGTGCCTAAGGGCATATTGGTTGAAGTAGATTCTTCTTTTTGATCAATCAAAACCTCTTCCCAAACTGTACAAGCTTCTTCCAAAGCATACGGCTTTCTGGGTGTAGATGATGATATCTATAGAGATGGATCTTATATATCGTACAATGAAGTAAAGTACTACATGAGTGGGTATATAGGAATCCAAATCCGCCGAATCGCTCATGTCATGTTATGTTCTTCTACATCCTAGGTCTTCCCGTTCCTTCATCTGGCTTATGTTCTTCATGTAGCATTCAGACCGAATGACTCTATGAAATTACGTCGATACTTCCACATATTAGTTAGGAGTAACGTAGGAGACATCCATATTTTTCCCCGGGGGGGAATCTTTAGAATTACCACTGCTTAGCTTTCAATTCGCCTCTGACCATCAAATGAAATGTGAATAACCCGTCCTTCCTCTTTTTGAAACAAGAGGCGCTTCTGGTTTTGTCGGTGCTTGAAACAATTTTGTCTTCTCCATATTACTAGATCTCTATAGTCAATAATTTTATATGAGGAATTACTGAACTCAATCACTTGCTGCCGTTACTCTTCAGTTTTCTGTTGAGGTCTATCCCATAGAGGTACTCAAATTGGATCAGTGATCGATTTCTAGGTTTCGTCGTCAACCTAATTGGTTACTTCCAATTACGTAAATCAATAGTTCAAACCGCACTCAAAGGTAGGGCATTTCCCATTTTTATAGGAACTTTTGTACCAGAAATAATGGTATCTCCAATTATAGCCCCTCTGGGATGTAAAATATATCCCTTCTCGCCATCCCTATAGTGTATGAGACAGATGTATGCATTTCTATTAGGATCGTATTCTATGGTTACGATTTTACCATATATGTCTTTTTCATTCCGTCGAAAATCTATTTTACGGTATAAACGCTTATGACCCCCCCCTCTATTCCTTGCGGTAATGATTCCTCTGGCATTACGGCCTTTACCACAACGATGCTGTCCATAGATCAATTTATTTCGTGTATTGGATTTCACTTGACTGCCTCCGGCTCTTTTGCGTGCGCTTGGGGTAGAAGTTTTGTATAAATGTATCACCATGCTATTAAGTATTTTGATTTAAGTTATTTTCTATTTAAGAGGTGGAATAGAATAACCCGGGTGAAGCGTAATGATCATACGTCTGTAATGCATTGTATGTCCCATAATAGGTTTCTTTCTTCGAACCTTGCCCGGAAGTCGATGGCTATTCATAGCTATTACCTTGACACCAAAAAAAAGTTCGACCCAATGTTTTATTTCTGTCCTAGTTAATCCTGATTCTACATTAAAAGTATATTGATTTTTCACCAATAACCGTAAACTTTTGTGTGTAAATACTGCATATTGGATTGCATCCATAAATCTATTTCCCTCCCTATTAGTTCTAGTCTCAATAAGAATGCTAGTTCTTACTATTCATATGTTATATGATATTAATATATCACATCGTTATGTATGGATGATGAGATTACATTGATACAGAACCGATTGCAATAGACTTAACTTTTTTTTGGAAAAAAAAGAAAAATAAAATCGATTCTCTAATCCAGTAGGAATTAACTTCAATTTCAATTTCAATAAGGAATAGAAATATTTTTATACCACTAGGGTTAAATTGAATGTAAAAAAGTTCAGAATGAGGAAATGGGATAATTCATATTTTTCGCGTCTATACAATAACTTCAATGTTTGAATTGAAGGCTTTTATTATAAGACTTATCTGATCTTATCAATTGCTATAATTTTTTTCATCGAATAAATCATGAATTATTCTAGGACTAAAGATTTTATTTTATCGAAAACTTATAGCAGCTTGCCAAACAAAGGCTAATAGAAAAAAGAGGACAGGGATTACGGGCATAACATCTACTATTGGATTCAAAAAAGCGTAGGCTTCAGGCAATTTTGTAAAGAAAAAACTGCTTGAATAATGGGCAGAATTAAGACAGATACAAATCAAACTAAAAAAATTAAGCATAACAAACATTTTGTTCTTGAAGATAATTGTATTTTGACTGGGTTATTTAATATGTTATTGATATCAAAATTGATATCAAATCAATAATAAAATAAATAAATAAAGTAAGGTAGACCAAAAACCTTTCTTTATTTCAATTTAACCAATCAAAAATCCTTCAATTCTCAAATCAAAAAGAATTGAAGAAATCATATTTTCATACAATATCTTAATTGAATTATATATTATGATCAATAAATTCAGTTTAATTCTATATCTATACATATCAAAATCCGAACAACAAGCTAATCTATTTCATAGTGGGCGAGACTTGACAAAAAAGCAATACCAAGAAATATTAGAAATATATATTAGAAATCTATATTAGAATATTTCTATATTCTATATAAGGTACTATAACTATATAAGGTATTAGAAGACAAAAAAGCAATACCAATATTATTCTATTTATTGGTATTAGAAGACAAAAAGCAATACCAAGAAATATTAGAAATATATATTAGAATATTTCTATATAAGGTATTTTAAGACAAAAAAGCAATACCAAGAAATATTCTAATATATATTGTGTTAGAAGGTATTATAAGATCAAAAAGCAATACCAATATAATAATATTGTATTATAAGAATAGAACAAAAAAGAATATTATAATATCTAATATATTCTAATATATATAATATATATTGGGTTGAATAGCAATAGAAGCAATAGAAATGGGGCGTGGCCGAGTGGTAAGGCAACGGGTTTTGGTCCCGCTACTCGAAGGTTCGAAACCTTCCGTCCCAGAGCATACCTATTCTTTATATCAAAATAAAGAGTTCCTTTTTGAATTGAACAACCTTCTATTTCTATTATAGTGAATTTTTTGATATTTTATTTAAATTTCTAAAAAATAAAATAAATAAAAATAAATAAAAATTTGTTTTCGTCATTGTGTATTTCTTTTCAACACATTCACATTCATATTGACAACAGCGTAGCAAATAAATATAATCCGATCTGGGGTAACTTGGATCTTATCTGTGGATCTATTTATCTCTGCTCCATAGGTTTGGTTTTTTCTTTATTCAAATAATGGATTTGTTGGATTTGCTGTGATACAAAAGTATTTTTTTGATTGA